GCACCAATCAAGAATCCCCAAGGAATTCCAAGAATTCTTGGTATACATTTGTTCCAACTCTCAACCCTCTTTTCTAGATTCATGGATATTGAATCAATCGAACGCACTTCTAAGACCTGTTCTACTTTTGGAAGACCCTGTGTTATATCACCAGATCTCGATTTTTCATATATAAATGTAACTAATGTATCTCCTTCGTAAAGGGTTTCCCCATAATGGCCATGAACAGTTGCTCCGGGGGTGGCCAAATAAGGCTTAGCTGATCGTATCACTATCGAGTCAACTTGAACAAGTATAACTTGACCCGATTTGAGGGGCGGTCCATTTTTGGCTATACATACATTTTCACAAATAAACTGCCCAAGACTAATTATTTTAGATGTCTCTGCACAATAATTGTGATGGAGAAAAGACCAATTCAAATTGACTGGATTTAAAATAATGTTACGGCATGGATCGGGATTAAAAATTTTTCCATTTTCATCCATTAAATAATATTTTAATTTAATCACTTGAAAAGTCTGTTTTAAATTGTCAAGTTGCAAATATTTAGTTACTAAGATCTGATTATGAGTTATTAAATGGTAAGATGAATAAAAATTCTCAATTGGAAGGCATGTTCCTAAAGGGCCCAATGAATTCCTAATTGGAATTAGGGGATCTTTTTTAATTGATTCTTTTATCACACTGTGATATTTTACATCTTTGAATGGCTCCATTCGAGAACAATTGGCTGCTGACAAAATTATCAACGACTGACATTCCTTATTTCTATTCAACAACGTATGAATAGTTCCTTGAGGTTGGTTAAGAGATTGTTGAATTTTTGCCTTGGAATAGGAATAAATGGCAGAAAAGGGGTTGATATTGGTACAATCTGATCCATTATCAGAGAGCAATCCTGACCCCGACGGATCATTCCTTTTTCCGATATACGAAATAGGGGATTTCACTAAGTTGATTCTTAGGAAATGTCGAATCAAACCATTTGTCCTTATTTCAACAAAAGAAGCACGGGCTTCTTCGCAAGAAGAACTTTTTTTGTCTTGGTTCCAATTCAATACTAAACAAGTCCGAACTAATTGAATACTTGTGTCAGAAATTCCTCGAATCGGTTTGCCATTTCCATAAAGGATATAATTGACAATTCGAAGTTGCACATTATCCCTTTCCTGCAATGGATCCGGTGGAAAAAGGGTTCCTAAATTTATACCGTCCGTTATTTCATATGTGACGACAGGTCGAACTAAAACAAAAAACCTTTTCTTACTAGGTGTAATTCGTTGGACATAGATCCAATTTTTAACTTTTTTGTATTCCTTGGAATTTCTTTTTCCTGTTCCTGGTGGTATCAAAACGCCGGTATGTCTGGATATCTTATCCGTCTCTCCAGGAAAATGGATATCTCCAGAAAAGATTTTCAGTTCAATTCGTTTTTTTTTTCTCTCCACCCGGACCAACCCACCGACTCGGCTTCTTAGATTTAAGGTGATTTGTGTATCGACCCCAACGATACTATTGTTCCGTACCATTATGGAAGAAGATCCGGGCAAGATATGCACCTCTTCAGGAATGAAAAAAAATCGATCTACTTTCATTTGGTATTTTGGCCTAAATTCCTTGACTCCTCGATACTCAATCAAATCCTCTTTTTTGATGACTGAATGCGTTTCTATAGTCCCATATTTAATAATGCCCGAACTCTTTCTTCTGTATCGAGGATCATCGAAATAAGCAAGAATACTATTTCGACGGAAAATACCATTTACGGGGATTTCAATCGAGATACCTGAACAGGGCATTAGTTCATTCTCGAGTTCTTGAATCGAGTGTAGTGGAATGATGAATTTATTTCTTCGCCTTTTTGACAATAAATCAGAATTCCCGTGAAGAATAGGCGAATATACGAGATTATACTGACCAGTACATATGATTCGATTAAGGTCTGAATAATCAGGAATCCTATCTTCTTTTTGACCATAAAAATCCGAACTAAACAATTTCTGCCTCGCCTGATCATTGGTTACTGAGAGGTTAGAAGTATATCTTCGCTTGCCAGAAAGAGAATGCGCATTCATTTGATCCTGATCCTTGTGGATCGAAAGGTAGACTAGACTGGACCTGCACGGCCCTCCTAATAATATCCATAAATGACTTGTTTTTGGTAATAGATGAACATTACCATATGTAAATTCGGGTGCATGATAGACATCGGTACTCCAGTGCATTTCTCCGTCTGAATCAGAATAAATATGTTTTCGAACCTTCTCTTTAAAATTCAAAGTGGATATTCCTGCGCGAATCTCAGCAATTACTTGTTCTGATTCTACATATTGATCGTTTTGAACTAAAAGCAAACTTTTGGGTGGAATATTCACATTATGTAGAATATCTTCACTCTCAATAGTTACATACAAGTCTATAGAACATAGAAAGGCGGGATGCCCATGACGTGTACGTGTCGGATGAACCAAGTCCTCATTGAATTTTATTTTTCCAT